TTAGACTTTTAGAAGTTTATTTTCTAAGAGGCCTAAAGTGGGAACGAGGAGGACAAAGATTAAGAAATAGAGGGTTGAGGTAATCTGGCCAATGATGATAAATGGGTCTTCTACTGGTTGTCCTCCAATTCATGTGAGGATTGTTGTGTTTGCGATTAAAACTCAAAAGAAGATTTTGGCGATGGGGCGGAATATGAGGGAACGAAGTTTAGAGGTATGGGTAAGAGGTATTAAGAAGAGAATTAGGATGGAGAAAAGAAGGGCTAGGACCCCACCTAGTTTATTGGGAATCGAGCGGAGAATGGCGTAGGCGAATAAAAAGTATCATTCTGGTTTGATGTGGGGGGGTGTAACTAGGGGGTTGGCTGGTGTAAAATTGTCTGGGTCCCCCAGCAGGTTGGGAGAAAAGGTTGATAGGGCCGCGAGGGCACCAAGAAGAATCACAAAGCCGAAGAGATCTTTGTAAGAAAAATAAGGGTGGAACGAGACTTTGTCTAGGTTGGAGTTAAGTCCTGTAGGGTTAGATGAGCCTGTTTGATGGAGGAATAGGAGATGAATTATACTTACAGCCGCGATGATAAATGGAAGAATGAAGTGAAATGTAAAGAATCGGGTGAGAGTAGCGTTGTCTACGGAGAAGCCCCCTCAAATTCATTGGACTAAATCAGACCCAATGTAAGGGGCGGCTGAGAGGAGATTAGTAATGACTGTGGCGCCTCAAAAGGATATTTGGCCCCACGGTAATACATAGCCTACAAAGGCTGTAGCTATCACCAGAAATAGGAGGATTACTCCGATGTTTCACGTCTCTTTATAGAGGTAGGAGCCGTAATAAAGGCCCCGTCCGATGTGGAAGTAGATGCAAATGAAGAAGAATGATGCACCGTTGGCGTGAAGGTTACGAAGTAGCCAGCCGTTGTTTACATCCCGGCAGATATGGGCGATAGATGAAAATGCTAGGGAAGTATCAGCTGTGTAGTGTATAGCTAAGAATAGCCCGGTGGCGATTTGAGCAATAAGACATACGCCTAGGAGTGACCCAAAATTTCATCAAGCCGAAATGTTGGAGGGGGTTGGGAGGTCAATGAATGAGCCGTTGATGATTTTAAGGAGGGGGTGAGATTTACGTATTGTAGGTGTCATAAGGTTTTTGTAGTTGAATTACAACAACAGTTTTTCAAGCTGTAAGTTTAGGTTAAAGCCCTGGCAGAAATAATGATGACAGAGTTATGTTTATTAGTGGGACTTTTGGCGGTGGCTTCAAACCCATCCCCTTATTATGCGGCTTTGGGATTAGTTGGGGGTTCTGGGGCTGGGTGTTTAATATTAATGAAGTGAGGGGTGAGTTTTTTGTCTCTGGTATTGTTTCTCGTATATTTGGGGGGGATAATAGTTGTGTTTGCTTACTGTGCTGCTTTGGTGGCGGAGCCATATCCAGAGGCGTGGGGAAATCGAGTGGTAATAGCTTATCTTGTAGTGTACAATCTATTATTGGTTTTTTGAGGGTTACAAACAGAGTATGGGGGAATAAAATTTTTGTTAGGGCCCGGGTGGGAGGTAGGGAGTGATGAGTCATGGGGGGCTGGAAATATGCTGTGTAGTGGAGGATGATTATTACTTTTTGGGGGGTGGAGCTTATTGTTAACTTTATTTGCGGTTTTTGAAGTGGTGCGAGGGCATCAAGGGGGAGGGGCCCTGCGGGCCGTGAGATTCGTTCAGTAGACAGACTTTAATAGGTGGCAGTTCCTGGCTAAAAAGATATGTTTGAAGTACCAAAAAGGATGTTGTGGGCCATAAGACTCATGGGGAAACAGGCATTAATAGGTGGCAATCCCCCGCTAAAAAAGGTGCGCCTGAGGTGGCGCGAGATGTTAAGGAGGAGGTCTTGCGGTTAGGGGTGAGCAATTTAATAAATGATGGTTCCTGGTTAAAAATACGTAAGTATGCATAAGATGGCCTGATAATTTTTAAGACCAGGATTGTAAAAAATAAAGTGATGAAAAAGGCTGAAAGATAGGTCTTGATCCGGGCGGTTTGGGTCACTTGCACTACTTTAATAGGGGTTGATTGGAAACGTTCAGAGTAGTCGGGCCCCAGTTTTTTATGAATGATGGATTCTAAAACATGGGCAATAATTTGTCCGGCTGAGTTGAGGGTTACTACAGTGATAGCGCGGTGGAGCAGATGGTTGTGGAATGAGGGGTCAAATTCTTTAGATGTGGCGCTTTCAGGAATTACAGTTCAGAAAGTCTTTGTTAATTCATAGGCCATAACGAAGGCAAGAATCGTAACGATTAAGGCGGTTAATTTCATGTACATTGGTATAGTATGGATGTGAGGGTGACTAGGTAGTGTAGTTTTAAAAATTAAAATCCCGGCCAAGATAGAGCCTAAGGCTAGGCGTGTTAATGAGTTTAGGACCCGGTCATCGTTTTCATCACATGTCAGAACGGGGTTTACTCGGGGTTCTATTATGGAAGCAAAGTAAATTAGACGTATGCTGTAAACTGCGGTGAATGCAGTGGCTATAAGTGTTAGGAGGAGGGCTATGAAGTTTACATAGGATGTGCTTGCTGCTTCAATGATGGCATCTTTGGAATAAAAGCCGGCGAGGAATGGGGTTCCTATAAGGGCAAAACTGCCGATAGAGAGGCATGTAGTGGTTATTGGGAGGGCGCGTTGAAGTCCTCCTATATTTCGGATATCTTGTTCATCATTGAGCGAGTGAATAATAAGTCCGGAGCACAAGAATAATATTGCCTTAAAGAATGCATGGGTGCAGATATGGAAGAAGGCAAGGTAGGGGAGGTTAAGGCCAATAGCCACTATTATTAAACCTAGTTGGCTGGAGGTTGAGTAGGCGATGATCTTTTTGATGTCATTTTGTGCCAGGGCATAGGTGGCAGCGAAGAATGTGGATATGGCGCCGAGACAAAGGCAGATAGTGAGGGCTCAAGGGACTGGGGATAGCAGGGGATGAATGCGGATAAGAAGAAAAATGCCTGCTACTACTATAGTGCTAGAGTGCAATAAAGCGGATACTGGTGTGGGGCCCTCTATGGCTGAAGCAAGTCAAGGGTGGAAGCCGAATTGAGCAGATTTGCTAGCTGCAGCTGTAATGAACCCCAGTAAGACTAAGGGGTAGGGGGGTATCGAGAGGATATAAGGGAGGTCTAATGACTGAGCATTTGTTAAAAGTCAGCAGAAAGCCAAAAGGAACCCGATGTCGCCGACACGGTTGTAAAGGACAGCTTGTAAAGCCGCGGTGGCGGCATTTGCTCGGGCGTGGTACCAGCCAATTAGTAGGAAGGATATAATGCCTACGCCTTCCCAGCCCACAAAGAGTAGACAAAGATTTCCGGAGCAGACAAGAATAATTATAGCGAGAAGAAAAATTAAAAGATATTTAAAGAATATATCGATGCTGGGGTCAGATTGTATATACCAGGTGGAGAATTCTAGGATGCTTCATGTTACCAGAAAGGCAATAGGAAGAAAAAGGAGGGTGTACAGATCAAATTGTGTTGTGAAGGAAAGGCCAGAGGTGCCTAAATTAAATCATGTTGTGGTAGCTGAAGCATTTGCATTATCATCATTAAGAAAAGCGTATAAAGGAAAGAGTGAAATAAAGAATGCCGTTTTCACTGTATTTTGAGCCAGCAAGTGGAAGTGTTTTACTTGAGAGTTAATTAAGGTGTAGATGATCAATATAATCGTGAGGGTGGAGATGGCTAACGCCATCAGGTTTGTTTGAAGGATCATGATGAGCAAACTACAGAATTGAACTGTAGCCATGGGTAATTAGCAGTTCCCACTACACCAGTTGAGCTCGGTAAACAAGAGGGGTCTAACCTTTATTACTAGAATCACAATCTAGTGTTTTTATTAAACTACATTTACAGAGAATAAGTTCTGGGTTGAGAATAAGAATAAGGCCTGGTAGAATGTGTAGAGAGAGAAGAAGATGTTCACGAATTTGGAAGGGAAATAGAGTTTTGATGTGGTCTGGCAGGGGGCCTCGTTGAGTGGCTCAGAGGACGTAGAGGGTGTAAGCGGTTGTAAAAATTAAATTAAGGGCTACGATTAAAAAAGCGATGGGGGATCAGCTAAGTAGCGAGAGTATGATGAGAACTTCGCCTGCAAAATTAATTGATGGGGGAAGGCCTATATTAAGTAGTATAATAATTAATCATCACGCCCCAGCAAGGGGAAAAATAAGTAGTATGCCGCGAAGAAGAATTATGGTTCGGCTATTTGTACGCTCATAGGAGGTGTTAGCGAGGCAGAAGAGGGCTGAAGATGTAAGGCCGTGGGCGATCATTATTACTATTGCCCCAGAGTAGCTTCATGGCGAAGAGATTAGGACGGCAGCGACCACGAGGTTTATGTGACTAACTGAGGACATAGCAATGAGTGATTTTAAGTCCGTTTGTCGGAGGCAGAGGAGTGCGGTAGCTAGGATGCCTAGGATAGCGATGAGTATGATGGGTAGTGTTTGGTTTAGGTCATTTTCTTGAAGGAGGGGGGATGTTCGGAGGATCCCATAGCCCCCAAGCTTAAGTAGGGTGCCTGCTAGGATTATAGAGCCAGCAATTGGTGCTTCTACATGTGCTTTGGGCAGTCAAAGGTGAAGGCAATAAATGGGTAGTTTAACGAGGAATGCTGCGTTGTAGATTGTTCAAAATAGGCCGGGGTAATTTGTTGTGGCCTGGGTGATATGGAGAGTATGAGTTAGGGTTGGAAGGAGGGAACCATGTGTTGAATAAAATTTAGTAATCCAGATCATAAGGGGGATTGCCCCTAGTATTGTATAGAAAGCTAGATATATACCGGCTTCTAGTCGTCGCTCTTGGGCGCCTCAGCGGGTAATGACAATTATAGTTGGGACTAGTGAAGCTTCAAAGAAGATGAAAAATAATATTAGATCTGGTGTAGAGAAGGCTAAGAGAGTTATTAGTTGTAGAAATGTAAGGTTAAGAATATAGGCTCGTTGGCGGTTGACGGGCTCTAGGCGCATCTTGCTTTGGCTGGCTAGCATAGTAAGGGGGAATAACCAGCAGGTTAAAATAGTGAGAGGGCCAGAAATTTTATCAATAAGGAATAAAGGGTTAGCGAAATTGAAGTCTTGAAGAAATATCCATGAGAGGGAAAAAAATGTAATAAAGAAACCCTGGCTAGTGGCTAATGTTCATATATGTTTAGCTGGGGCTATGAGGATTGTTGGGAACACAGAGATTCAGGCAGATAAAATTATTAGCATTGTAGGAGGTTTAGAGTTTTAAGGTTATCAGTGCCGTGGGAGCGGGCTGTGGCGATTATTAGGGACAGGCCTAGAGCAGCTTCACAGGAGGATATTGTTAATATGACAAGAGGGGTTATAAAGGGGCTTGCAAATATTTGGTGGGGTCAGAGGCTAAGACCAATGAAGATTGTTAATATCATGCCTTCTAAACATAAGAGGGCTGACAAGAGATGTATGCGGTGGAAAGATAGGCCAGCGAGGACGATGGAAAATATTACAACTAGAAGGATGGTCACAGGGGTATTATGGATTTAAACCATAATTGGTTGAGCCGAAATCAACTGTCTTTATTGGACTAACACCCCATTCAGCTCATTCAAGGCCTCCTTGGATTCATTCGTAGGCGAAACCATAAATTAAGAGAATAATGACGACAGAGGCTCAAATAACGGCTATGGAGGGGTCTGGGAGTTGGAGGGCCCAGGGGGTTGGGAGAAGTAATGCGATTTCTAGATCAAAAAGGAGGAAGAGAATGGCTACAAGGAAGAATCGCATCGAATAAGGGAGGCGGGCAGATCCAAGGGGGTCGAATCCACACTCATATGGAGAAAGTTTTTCTGTGTCCGGGGCAATAAGGGGGAGCCAGAAGCTAACTGCAGCTAAGATGACTGATAGGAGGGAGGCGATAAGGAAATATATAAACATTATTTTCTCTCGGGGTTTAACCAAGGCCAGATGATTGGAAGTCATCTATACTACTATACTAAGAAAATATGAGCCTCATCAGTAGATTGAAACATAGAGGAATAGTCAGACAACGTCTACAAAGTGTCAGTATCAAGCAGCGGCTTCAAATCCAAAGTGGTGCTGTGAGGTGAAATGGAAAAGTAGTTGTCGGAGGAGACAGGCAATAAGAAAAATAGACCCAATAATTACATGTAGTCCATGGAAGCCCGTAGCTACGAAGAATGTGGTACCATAAATTCCATCCGCGATTGTGAAGGGGGCTTCATAATATTCTATAGCTTGGAGAAAGGTAAAGTAGAGGCCTAGAGAGACCGTAATAGTAAGGGCTTGAAGAGTGCCTTTACGGTCAGCTTGCATAATACTGTGGTGGGCTCAAGTAACAGAAACACCTGAGGCAAGAAGAACCGCTGTATTGAGGAGAGGGATCTCAAAGGGGTTAAAGGGAATAATTCCTGTTGGGGGTCAGCATTCTCCTACGTCTGGTGTGGGGGCGAGGCTGGCGTTGTAGAATGCTCAGAAGAAACCGATGAAAAAGAATACTTCGGAGGTAATAAATAAAATTATGCCGTAACGAAGGCCTTTTTGAACGGGCGGGGTATGGTGGCCTTGAAAGGTTCCTTCGCGGACGACATCCCGTCATCATTGGTATATTGTTAGTAATATTAAAATAAGACCTAGGGCTAGGACAGTAAAAGTATCTAGATGGAATCATGCGGCGAGGCCGGATGTTACTGAAAAAGCAGCGGCGGCTCCCGTGAGGGGTCAAGGGCTGGGGTTAACTATGTGGAAGGCGTGTGCTTGGTGGGCCATAAGTATTTTCTTGTAGATACAGGCTTAATAGTAGAACAAAAACGTAAGCTTGAATTATAGCAACTGCAATTTCTAGGATTGTGAGGAGAATCAAAATCGAGAAGGTTAACAATGAGGCTACAATGGACAAAGAGTAGATTGCGGTTACGGCTGATGAGATTAGGTGAATAAGAAGGTGCCCAGCGGTGAGATTGGCGGTAAGTCGGACTCCCAGAGCTAGAGGTCGGATAAAAAGGCTAATAGTTTCGATCAGGATCAAAATTGGAATGAGGGGGGTTGGAGTTCCCTCTGGGAGAAAATGTGCTAGGGAGTGGTTGAACTGGTTACGGAAGCCTGTAAGGACAGTAGCCAGTCAGAGCGGAACAGCCAGTCCGAGATTAATCGACAGTTGAGTGGTGGGGGTGAATGTATATGGTAACAGGCCCAGTAAATTTATGCTTAGAAGAAAGGCTATCAGGGAGGTTAATAAGAAGGCTCATTTGTGGGCTGGCATGTTAAGAGGTAGTAAGAGTTGTTTAGTAAACAAAGTTAAAAATCAGCTTTGGGAGGTTATGAGGCGGTTATTAATTCATTTAGTGGAGGGTGCAGGGAGTAATAACCAGGGGGTGAGTATGGCTAAGAGGATAATGGGGATGCCAAGCGAGGTTGTAGAGGCAAATTGGCTAAATAAGTCTATTATCATGGTCAGGTTCACATGTAATTGTTTGTTTTAGCACTTTTAGAGTTAGGTTCATTAAGGCTAGTATGGTTTAAAATTTTAGAAGGTGCTAGTGAGAGGAAAATTAGTCATACAAGGATAAGATAACATAGTCATGGCAGGGGGTTGAGTTGGGGCATATCATTAAGGGTGGTTGGAATCACCTGTCTACAGATTAAAAGGCTGTCGCTAACCTACAGCTTCTTAATGAGGCGTTTTGAGTAATATTTATTCAGTTTAAGAAATTTGCTACTGGGAGGGCTTCGATTACAATGGGTATGAAGCTATGATTAGCTCCGCAGATTTCAGAACATTGACCGTAGTAGACTCCCGGGTGGGCGATAAGAAAAGAGGTTTGGTTTAGTCGGCCTGGAATTGCGTCAGATTTTACACCTAAAGCGGGGACAGCTCAGGAGTGGAGAACATCTTCAGCAGTAATTAGGATTCGTGTGGCCGTGCCGATTGGAGTGACCACTCGATTGTCCACTTCCAGGAGGCGGAAGTGGCCCGGTTCTAAGTCTTTCGTTGGTGTCATATAGGAATCAAAATTTAAATTGGGAAAGTCTGAGTATTCATAGCTTCAGTATCATTGATGCCCGATTGTTTTTACGGTTATGTCCGGGTTGCTAATTTCGTCTATCAGATAGAGGATACGTAGGGATGGTAGTGCAATTACAATAAGGATCACAGCGGGCATGATAGTTCAGACTATCTCGATTTCTTGGGCGTCGATTGTGTTGGTGCTAGAGAGTTTAGTTGTTATTAAAACAGAAATGATATATAAGACAAGTATACTAATTAAGAGTACTGCTATAAGAGCGTGGTCGTGAAAGTGAAGTAATTCTTCTATGATGGGGGAGGCTGCATCTTGGAAGCCGAGTTGGGTAGGGTGTGCCATAGAGGGGTGCAAGAGTTTAACTAGCAATTTTGCCTTGACAAGGCAGTGTTATTATTTAACTAACTCCTCAAAGGAAGTGACAGAGAGGCTATGTGTCTGGCTTGAAACCGGGGCACGGGGGTTCAATTCCCTCCTTTCTTGAGCCAATTTGATAGAGAAGGTTGACTCTTCAAATGTGTGGTAGTGGGGTGGAAACCCTAGTACCCACTCAATATTAGTTGATGCTAATTCTGCCCCGGGGAACAGACGTTTTGCAGCAAAGGCCTCTCAAATAATGAATATTATTATAACTACAGCCACAAGGGAAATTAGGGACCCGATAGATGAAACTGTATTTCACAGGGTGTACGCATCTGGGTAATCAGAATAGCGGCGTGGTATTCCTGCTAGACCAAGGAAATGTTGGGGGAAGAATGTTAAATTAACCCCGGCAAATATGACGACAAAGTGAATTTTAGTCCATAGGTTATGAAGGGTAAATCCTGTAAATAAAGGAAACCAGTGAACGAATCCGGCCATGATCGCAAAGACTGCTCCCATGGATAACACATAATGGAAGTGGGCTACTACATAGTATGTGTCATGGAGTACAATATCGATGGAGGAGTTTGCTAAGACAATGCCGGTGAGGCCTCCGACCGTGAAAAGAAAGATAAACCCGAGAGCCCAGAGTATAGGGGCGTCTCATTTAATAATCCCTCCATGCATTGTGGCCAGCCAGCTAAAGACTTTAACCCCTGTTGGGATAGCAATAATCATTGTGGCGGATGTAAAGTAGGCTCGTGTGTCTACATTTAGGTCAGTTGTAAACATGTGGTGGGCTCAAACAATGAAGCCTAATAGACCAATAGAAAGCATTGCTCATACTATTCCTATATATCCGAAAGGCTCTTTTTTATTAGAGTAGTAAGCTACTACGTGGGAAATAATACCGAAGCCTGGAAGGATAAGAATATAGACTTCAGGGTGACCAAAAAATCAGAATAGGTGTTGGTAGAGGACTGGGTCTCCACCCCCTGCGGGGTCAAAAAAGGTAGTGTTTAGATTTCGGTCTGTTAGAAGCATAGTAATTCCGGCGGCCAGGACTGGAAGGGAGAGAAGCAAGAGAACGGCGGTGATTAGGACTGATCAGACAAAGAGGGGTGTTTGGTATTGGGTTGTGGATGCGGGTTTTATATTAATAATTGTTGTGATAAAATTAATAGCTCCTAGGATGGATGATACCCCGGCCAGATGTAATGAGAAAATAGCCAGGTCTACTGAAGGGCCTGCATGGGCCAGATTACCGGCCAGCGGGGGATAAACTGTTCAACCTGTGCCCGCCCCGGCTTCAACTGTGGAGGAGGCCAAGAGGAGGAAGAAGGATGGGGGGAGTAGCCAAAAGCTTATGTTATTCATGCGGGGAAAGGCTATGTCAGGGGCTCCAATTATTAGTGGGACTAGTCAGTTACCAAAGCCTCCAATTAGGATAGGCATGACTATGAAGAAAATTATCACAAATGCGTGGGCAGTGACGATAACATTGTAGATCTGGTCATCTCCTAAGAGAGTTCCTGGTTGACTCAGCTCTGCTCGGATAAGAAGGCTTAGGGCTGTTCCGACCATGCCGGCTCAGGCACCAAAGATTAAGTAGAGGGTTCCAATGTCTTTATGGTTAGTAGAGAAAAATCAGCGGGTGAATATCACAGGTAAAGTGGCCGAGCAGGCGGCGGATTGTAGCTCCGAAGACAGAGGTTTGAGCCCTCTCTTTACCAGGCCCTGGGGTTTTATCACGTGGGGTTGCAAACCCTAAGACGCAGGTTAACGCCTGCCGGGGCTTCTCCCGTTTTTTTCATAGACGGGAGAAGTAGAATGAAGCTCGCTGGATAGAGTATTTAGCTGTTAACTAAAGCATTACGGGATCGAGGCCCGTCATTCTAGAGGACTTTATCTTAATTTAAAGAATCTGAGTTGCATTCAGGGGATGTAGGTTAATACCCTGCAAGTCCTACAGAAACTGAAGGGGTTTAACCTTCACTTAAGGCTTTGAAGGCCTTTGGTCTATTTTAGCCTAAGTTTCTATAGAAAAAGAATGGTCGGTGTGAGGGGGAGAAGAGTAAGGGCTAGAGTATTTATAATTGCGATCAATGAGTATGATTTGGGGGTGATTCGTCAAATGAGTAATGAATCAGGGGTATTGGGTGAGAGGGTTAGGGCAATAATATATGTTAGTCGCAAGTAAAAAAAGAGGGCTAGTAAAGAGATGAGCATAACTATTGCGGCAAGCAGGATTGCGTCTTGTTTTACCAATTCAAGAATAATTAATAGTTTGGGGGCAAATCCTGTGAGAGGTGGAAGGCCAGCTAGAGATAGTATAATAAGCATGGTGGTGGCGGAGAGGGCGGGAGTCTTTGATCATGAAGTAGAGATTTGTGATATTTTTGTAGTGGATATTACATTTAATGATATAAATATAGCAGCTGTTATGATAATGTACAAAATAAAATTGAAGAGGGAGAGCTGCGGGCTGAATTTTATAATAATAACAATCCACCCTATGTGGCCGATGGAGGAAAAAGCTATGATCTTTCGAATTTGGGTTTGGCCGATGCCGCCTCAGCCTCCGATTAAGATAGATATGAGGCCTAGGGTGATCGTTAGGTTGAGGTTGAGCAAGGAAGAGGCGTTTAGGAGTAATGTTATGGGGGCAATTTTTTGTCAGGTGGATAAGATTAGTCCGGTTGGGAGTGAAATTCCTTGGAGGACTTCAGGTATTCAAAAGTGGAGGGGGGCTAGGCCTAATTTTATCATGATAGCGATAGAGAAGGTAGTTACTGGTAAATCTGAGAGAGAATTAATATTTCATTCTCCAGTTTGTCAGGCGTTGATGAGACTTGAAAATAGGATTAGGGCGGAGGCTGCGGCTTGGGTTAAGAAATATTTTGTGGCGGCTTCAATGGCCCGTGGGTGGGGGTATTTCGTTATTAGGGGAATAATAGCGAGGGTATTAATTTCTAGTCCAACTCAGGCTAGGAGTCAATGGAAGCTGGAAAGGGTAATAGTGGTCCCGATAGCGAGGCTTAATAAAAGGATCGTAAGGGCGAGGGGGTTCATTAGTAAAGGAAGGATTTTAACCGACATTGTTGGGGTATGGGCCCAAAAGCTTGTTTAGCTTACCTTACTAAGGAGTAGTATAAGGGGAGTACAGAGAGTTTTGATCTCTCAGGTATAGGTTCGATTCCTATTTCTTTAAAGGAAGTGAGGGGGTTTGAACCCCTATTAGCCTCCCTATCAAGGAGGTCCCTAGCTTTCAGGCACGCTTCCAGGGTAAGGGGGGAATGAGGAGGAGGGAGGTTGGTATAGAGACATAGAAGATTAGCAGTCCAAGCGTAAGAGGGAGGAAATTTTTTCATACAAGGTGCATAAGTTGGTCGTAGCGGAATCGGGGGTATGAGGCTCGGATTCATAGGAAGCAGACGGCTAATAGGGAGGCTTTGGTTATTAGAGTGGGGGTAGAGAGAATTAGTAATAATATGTGGGAGCCAAGAAAGATGATGGCTGAGAGGGAAGTTATTATCAAAATATTAGAATATTCTGCAAGGAAAAATAGTGCGAAGGGTCCCCCTGCATACTCAACGTTGAAGCCGGAAACTAGTTCAGATTCACCTTCCGTGAGGTCAAATGGGGCTCGATTGGTTTCGGCAAGGGTAGAGACGAATCATATGAGGAATAGGGGTCAGAGGGGTAAAATAAACCAAATTAACTCTTGTGAGGCAGAAAAGGAGGAAAGGGTAAAGGCTCCTGTGAGGAAGACGGCACATAGAATAATTAGGGCTAAAGTTACTTCATACGAGATGGTTTGGGCGACAGCTCGGAGGGCCCCAATTAGGGCGTACTTGGAATTTGAGGCCCAGCCTGAGCCTAGAATTGTGTATACGGTTAAGCTTGAGATGGCAAGAATAAATAAAATGCTGAGGTTTAGGTTAGAGTAGGGGATTGGTATGGGGAAGGGGGTTCACATAATTATAGCGAGGGTTAGGGCGAGGGTGGGGGCTAGCATGAATAAAATTTGTGAGGATGTTGATGGGCGGATAGGTTCCTTAATAAATAGTTTAATACCATCGGCAATTGGTTGAAAGAGCCCAAATGGCCCTACAACATTGGGGCCTTTGCGGTGCTGTATATAACCTAAGATTTTTCGCTCGAGTAAAGTCAGGAATGCGACTGCGAGCAGAATAGGTGCGATATAAAGCAGGGGCAAGGCATTTAACAGAATTAGCATAGTTAGTGAGGGGATTTGAACCCCGGTTGAAAGGACTTAGATCTTTTGCATAACCAAGCTCTGCCATACTAACTGCCCTGGTTTAGGGGAGGGTGTTAGGTCTAGTCTAATTGAGATAGTTTCATTAGTGGAAGATGATGGCTTGTTTAAGCATTGGCCATGTTGCCCCGGTCCTTTCGTACTAGGGGGAGCACTTTATAGATAGAAACCGACCTGGATTACTCCGGTCTGAACTCAGATCACGTAGGGTTTTAATCGTTGAACAAACGAACCATTGGTAGCGGCTGCACCACCGGGATACCCTGATCCAACATCGAGGTCGTAAACCTACTTGTCGATATGGGCTCTTGAAGTAGATTGCGCTGTTATCCCCAGGGTAACTTGGTTCATGGATCGAATATCGGGTCGTAAGCATTAGTTTAGTAATTCTTAGAGTTGTGTCTCGTGGATAAGGGTATTAGCCCGTTTGCTGTGGAGGTTAAGTTATACTCCGTGGTCACCCCAACCTAAAACTAACATGCAGGTCTGTTGTGTTTAGGGGTATAGGAGCACAGAGGTGCATGGTGAGTTTAAAGCTCCATGGGGTCTTCTCGTCTTATATTATAATCCCCGCTTCTTCACGGGGAGATCAGTTTCACTGATTAGAAAAAGGAGACAGTATAGCCCTCGTAGTGCCGTTGATACGAGTCCTCATTTAAAGAACAAGTGATTGTGCTACCTTTGCACGGTTAGGGTACCGCGGCCGTTGAACTTTGTCACTGGGCAGGCTGGACCTCTTATGTTTTGTCAAGAGGCGATGTTTTTGGTAAACAGGCGAGGCTAAAATTTGCCGAGTTCCTTCTTTTTCTTTTAATCTTTCCTGTAATGTTCTGGTGTAAGGTTAACGTTGGGGTTTATAGGATTTTCTAGTGAGTGTTGCTACAGTTTAGCATTTTACGTTAATAACCAATAGAGAGTCTATTTTGGTTTATGTTTACATTTAGGAGAAAAGCAGTTTCTTGTTACTAGTTCTAGCATGATAGCTTTTATATGAGTATAAAATTGTTCAGTAGTAATGAAGGGTTAGTGGAGATTTTAGGCATTATGAGTGAAGGTAGTTAAGCTTTAACGCTTTTCTAAAGGTGGCTGCTTTTAGGCCCACTTTATTTAGGTCACTCTAGTTTACCCTATGTTGTAGGTTGTGTCCTATTTCAAATAAGCTGTGCCTTATTTGAATAGCTCTTAAGTCTAAAAGTTTGTTTAGTTTAATAAAGAGACTTAAGGTTGAGCTAAAACTCTTTTCTTGAACAACCAGCTATCTCCAAGCTCGGTAGGCTTATCACCTCTACTTGAGAATCATCCCACTCTTTTGCAACAGAGACGGGTTGGCCCTTTTGGCTGTTCTGAAGTAGCTCGCTTGGTTTCGGGGTGTCAAACTAAAATTTCATTATGCTTGGGTAGACTAGCTAGACCATGATGCAAAAGGTACGAGGTAATGTCTCTGCTATTTAGAGCTTTAGGGTTATTTCATTTCTATTTCATTTTTCCCTTGCGGTACTCTATCTGAAGCGCTTAGAAATTTTTCCATCGCCTGTACTTAAGTGTTAAAATGTTTTGTTTGCTATTTGGGTGGGGAGGAGGTCATGTGAATTTGTGGGCTAGATTTTAGGCTCAAAATGATCCGGGTTGAACAGATATTTCCTAGGTGTAAGCGAGGGGCTTTTGTTAAGCTACATTTTGTAGTATACCAAGTGCACTTTCCAGTACACTTACCATGTTACGACTTGCCTCTTCTAAAACGTGGCGTTGGGTTAGGAACAAATGAGGTACTATTGAAGAGGGTGACGGGCGGTGTGTACGCGTCCCAGAGCCGGGTTAAAAAGAACACTCTGCTTTCTTTTTACTACTAAATCCACCTTCATGACTAGGGTTTCACATAGTCTTTCGTTTGTTCTAAATTAGAAATTGTAGCCCATTGCTTGCCATCTCTTAAGCTGCACCTTGACCTGACGTACTGATGGTGGATCATTAAGCCTACTGCGGGCGTTCACATGGTAAGCTTTCGACGGAGGTATACAGACTGGAGGCGAGGGATGGTTAGGTGAAGCGGGGATTATCGATTATAGAACAGGCTCCTCTAGTAGGGTGGGACACCGTCAAATCCTTTGGGTTTTAAGCATTGCTCGTAATCCCCTGGCGGTGTAGGTGTAAGTTAATTGTTTACGGCTAGGCATAGTGGGGTATCTAATCCCAGTTTGTTTTCCTAGCTGTCGTGTATTCAAGGTAATATAGGACAACTTTCGTTTGTGTGCTTCTTAACAACAAGCATAAAACTGCCGAGTGTTAATTTGATCCTAATTTTAAGAACTTTAATCACGCTTAACGCCGGTGATTATCAACTTGAGCCCACGGTGTAGCCGCGGCGGCTGGCACCGTGTTAGCCGGCCCTGTTTTCCCTGACTGAGTCAAGCTGTCGCTTATGCGCAAAGTTAATCACTGCTGAGTACCCTTGAGGGTGTGGTGAGACTAGGTGTTATGGGCAAGGAATCTGTGCCTGATACCAGCTCCTTTTTCTGGTGAAGGTTGAAAGGGCGTTCTCACTGGTGTGCTGAGACTTGCATGTGTAAGTTGGGAAACAGTTGATAATAAGGCCAGGACCAAACCTTTATACTCTTAGAACTTTTTAGGGTTCATCTTAGCGTTTTCAGCGCTATACTTTAAAGTTAAGCTATAAGAGTACAAGACATAGTTTAGGTAGAATGCCGGCTTTGGGGGTCGGAGGTAAAGGTTAAAGTCCTTTTGTTTTGAAGCCTTGGGTAGGGTTTAGGCTACAGTCTCTGGCTTACAAGACCAGTGCTTTAATTTAAGCTACCAGGGCGAAGCTTTTACTTGGACTTGCACCAAGAGATGCTGGCGCCTAAGGTCAGTGGAGGGCTCTTTTCCTTTAAAAGCGTATGTCTTATATATAGAAAATTTTTATGCGCGGAGGATGTAGCTCATGTTTACGGGGGGGTCTCTATAGGTGTACAAAGCTTGTAACAGGTTCAAGATACAGTATATAGTATGTGGTAGGTACGCAGTATATGTGTATGTATGCAGTGGAATGTGTGTAACGAATGAGCTACAATACGGGCTACGTGTGGGGTACATTGATATGTGCGCTGTATTAATGAGGCTATTAAATGTGGGTATGTCAGTTACAGAAGGACTGATGTGGTATATGCGGATATACAATAGGGCTACACGGTGTGTATGTGGGTTATATTATGATGCAGAGTGTAAGATATTTAGACTTACAGTAGTGCTACATGAGGTATACAGCATGTTTATGTCGCATCAGTAATAAGGGGCATAGAATAGGGCTGTGCAACATAAATATACATGTGTAACAACGGAATAAAGGAAATCAGGGCGTGGCAGCATATTTATACGTTATATAATATAGAGTTGAGTACAGCGGGTATACAGTAATAAAGGGAGTCAGGGCGTGACAGCATATTTATACGTTATGTAATAGAGTGAGTACGTGGGTATGTAGTAATAAAGGGAATCAGGGCGTGACAGCATATTTATACGTTATATAATATAGAGTTGGATACAGTGGGTATATAGTAATAAAGGGAATCAGAACGTGACAGCATATTTATACGTTATATAATATAGAGTTGACACAGTGGGTATATAGTAATAAAGGGAATCAGAACGTGACAGCATATTTATACGTTATATAATATAGAGTTGACACAGTGGGTATATAGTAATAAAGGGAATCAGAACGTGACAGCATATTTATACGTTATATAATATAGAGTTGACACAGTGGGGATATAGTAATAAAGGGAATCAGGGCGTGACAGCATATTTATACGTTATATAATATAGAGTTGATACAGTGGGTATACGGTAATAAAGGGAATCAGGGCGTGACAGCATATTTATACGTTATATAATATAGAGTTGAGTACGGTTGGGTATATAGTAATAAGGGAATCAGGGCGTGATAGCATATTTATACGTTATATAATATAGAGTTGAGTACGGTTGGGTATGTAGTAATAAGGGAATCAGGGCGTGACAGCATATTTATACGTTATATAATATAGAGTTGAGTACGGTTGGGTATGTAGTAATAAAGGGAATCAGGGCGTGACAGCATATTAATACGTTATATAATATAGAGTTGAGTACGGTTGGGTATGTAGTAATAAAGGGAATCAGGGCGTGACAGCATATTTATACGTTATATAATATAGAGTTGAGTACGGTTGGGTATGTAGTAATAAAGGGAATCAGGGCGTGACAGCATATTTATACGTTATATACAGTAGTATAATTGGGTATATATTAATAAGGGAATCAGGGTGTGACAGCATGTTATATAGTTGTGTAAGCATATTTATGTGTTACACAGTAGGCTATAATAAAGGGAATGAGGTATAATGCGTTACGGCAGTGCGCAGTATAGTTGGTACATGGCATACTATGTGTTGCACACGCTACATTATTAGGTGTGTGTAGCATACGGGTTGGGTACAGTAGCATATTCACGTGGGGGTGGGTAGGGGCACACGTTGATTGTGGGTGCTATTGTGGGGTGGTGACACATGTAACTGGTGTTATGTGTGGGGATTCTGTGGCCCATACGGCGAATATCTCTATAAACCTTAATCTCGGGGGGGGTTTTAAGGCTAACTATAGGGATTTACCGTGTGGGGGGGGAAAGGGGGGGGTATAGAAAAAAAAACTCTTATCGCAAGTGACACCGGGGGGAATATCACTAATGGTGAATTTACATTATGTCATTTGAGCATTAATTAACATGCACCATACAAGTGATAATGTTGATGAAGCGCGACCTGCACTATTAGTCCTACCTTAAATATATGTAGTAAGCCATATGAATAGTGAAGATTGCAGCTATCTAAAACGTGGAGTCACGGATATTTATCGTTCAAGAGACACCAGCACCATTAGTCCAACCCCTGGCCGTATGCAGTAGGCCGATTTTTTTAAAAACTTGGTGATGATCGCATCCCCCTATATAAACCTACCAGGTGTTCTCGCTGTCACCGGTGGCCTGAGCTTGTAGATAGGTATTTAACGCATAGAAGGGTTACCTTTTAAAAAGCACCGTGTGTTCGATCAACCAATATGTGTCCATAGATTCACATCCGTCAGTAACCTTCTGAAAGATCAGGGCTGTAACTCTTCGATCGAGGCCCATGGAAAGTGACCAACGATCTAGGCCTGATCCAATTGTGGATGACGGGGGTACGATAGGGTGGATGAATAGGCGTTATGTACGATTATTCAGTGTTGTGGACTGGCTTATTTATGTTGGAAATAATATTCATTGCAATTAAGCAGATAATGCTTATGTTTAGCTGTCCATGGTAGAGGATTAAGGAAGCTTGATGAAATAGTATGTGTGATCTTGTGCAAGGGAAGGTCTTACCTTGATAATATGAATGAAACATACAGGATAGTGTTAAAGGAGGTATGTAACTCTTAGGGTGTAAATATATCTTGATTGGAGGATAATCATTACATAATCATTGGTAGGATTGAGGAATTTGGAAGATCCAGTTGGACTCACTTAGATAAAGATCTGAATTTACTCGAGCAAGGGAAGGTCCAATCTAGTATTCATAATATGGGCGGAGCCATTCATTAATTATGGTAAATCTCTTATGGTCAGATTATTAACATGTATAATTATACTTTATTTACGGACAAGATAAGCTTGATGTAAATATATGAATGAGGATTATACATAGTATGTTCTATTATTAGTATACAATGGTAATACATATAAGATATGTTATGGTAAAATTAATGATCATTATACATAATAATAATAGTAGATATACGATTGATGATTATTAAACATATAGATATAGTATCAATGTAGATGAATGATTATTATACATAGAGATATAGGGGATATACTATTAATGATTACTAAACATATAGATATAGTATCAATGTAGATGAATGATTATTATACATAGAGATATAGGGGATATACTATTAATGATTATTAAACATATAGATATAGTATCAATGTAGATGAATGATTATTATACATAGAGATAGTATAGTGACTATTACATGAGGTATACCACATAACAACTGCCACGTTGCGGAGGTTGCGTGACGTTATATGAGGGGGAG